TACAAGATCAATCCGTTCTTTTTTCTCTGACAGGTGGTCAGAACTTCATCTGGGTTCGAATCCTACTGAGGGGTCCACTAGAGATCAGAAATTGTTGAAGAAACAACAAGATTTTTCTTTTGTCCCTTCCAGGAGATCGGAAAATAAAGAAATGGTTGATATATTCCAGATAATTACGTATTTACAAAATACCGTCTCAATTCATCCTATTTTATCAGATCCGGGATGTGATATGGTTCCGAAGGATGAACCGGATATGGACAGTTCCAATAAGATTTCATTCTTAAACCAAAATTCATTTTTTGATTTATTTCATCTATTCCATGACCGGAACAGGGGAGGATACGCGTTGCACCACGATTTTGAATCCGAAGAGAAATTTCAAGAAATGGCAGATCTATTAACTCTATCAATAACCGAGCCGGATCTGGTGTATCATAAGGGATTGGCCTTTTCTATTGATTCCTACAGATTGGATCAAAAAAAATTCTTGAATGAGGTATTCAACTCCAGGGATGAATCGAAAAAGAAATCTTTATTGGTTCTACCTCCTATTTTTTATGAAGAGAATGAATCTTTTTATCAAAGGATCAGAAAAAAATGGGTCCAGATCTCCTGCGGGAATGCTTTGGAAGATCCAAAACCAAAAATAGTGGGATTTGCTAGCAACAACATAATGAAGGCAGTCAATCAATATAGATTGATCCAAAATCTGATTCAAATCCAATATAGCACCCATGGGTACATAAGAAATGTATCGAATCAATTCTTTAATAGATCCGATCGCAACTTCGAATATGGAATTCAAAGGGATCAAATAGGAAATGATACTCTGAATCATAGAACTATAATGAAATATACGATCAACCAACATTTATCGAATTTGAAAAAGAGTCAGAAGAAATGGTTCGATCCTCTTATTTCTCGAACCGAGAGATCCAAGAATCGGGATCCTGATGCATATAGATACAAATGGTCCAAGGGGAGCAAGAATTTACAGGAACATTTGGAACATTTCGTTGCTGAGCAGAAGAGCCTTTTTCAAGTAGTGTTCGATCGATTACGTATTAATCAATATTCGATTGATTGGTCCGAGGTTATCGACAAACAAGATTTTTCTAAGTCACTTCGTTTCTTTTTGTCCAAGTCGCTTCTCTTTTTGTCCAAGTCGCTTCTCTTTTTGTCTAAGTCACTTCCTTTTTTCTTTGTGAGTATCGGGAATATCCCCATTCATAGGTCCGAGATCCACATTTATGAATTGAAAGGTCCGAATGATCAACTCTGCAATCAGTTGTTAGAATCAATAGGTGTTCAATTTGTTCATTTGAATAAATGGAAATCCTTCTTATTGGATGATCATGATACTTCCCAAAAATCGAAATTCTTGATCAATGGAGGAAGAATATCACCATTTTTGTTCAATAAGATACCAAAGTGGATGATTGAATCATTCCATACCCGAAATAATCGCAGGAAATCCTTTGATAACGCGGATTCCTATTTCTCAATGATATCCCACGATCGAGACAATTGGCTGAATCCCGCGAAACCATTTCATAGAAGTTCATTGATATCTTCTTTTTATAAAGCAAATCGACTTCGATTCTTGAATAATCCACATCACTTCTGGTTCTATTGTAACAAAAGATTCCCTTTTTATGTGGAAAAGGCCCGTATCAATAAGTATGATCTTACGTATGGACAATTCCTCAATATCTTGTTCATTCGCAAGAAAATATTTTCTTTGTGCGTCGGTAAAGGTAAAAAAAAACATGTTTTTGGGGAGAGAGAGACTATTTCACCAATCGAGTCACAGGTATCTAACATATTCATACCTAATGATTTTCCACAAAGTGGTGACGAAACATATAACTTGTACAAATCTTTCCATTTTCCAATTCGATCCGCTCCATTCGTTCGTAGAGCTCTTTACTCGATCGCAGACATTTCTGGAACACCTCTAACAGAGGGACAAATTGTTAATTTTGAAAGAACTTATTGTCAACCTCTTTCAGATATGAATCCATCTAATTCAGAAGGGAAGAACTTGCATCAGTATTTCAATTTCAATTCAAAAATGGGGTTGATTCACACTCCATATTCTGAGAAATATTTACCATCCGAAAAGAGAAAAAAACGGAGTCTTTGTCTAAAGAAATGCGTTGAGAAACGGCAGATGTATAGAACCTTTCAACGAGATAGTGCTTTTTCAAATCTCTCCAAATTGAATCTGTTCCAAACATATATGCCATGGTTCCTTACTTCGGCAGGGTGCAAATATCTAAATTTCACCCTTTTAGATACTTTTTCAGACCTATTGCCGATACTAAGTATCAGTCAAAAATGGGTATCCATTTTTCATGATATTATGCATGGATCAGATATATCATGGCCAATTCCTCAGAAAAAATTGTGGGCGATTCTTCCACAATGGAATCTGATAAGTGAGATTTCGAGTAAGTGTTTACATGATCTTCTTCTGTCTGAAGAAACGATTCGTCGACATAATGAGTCACCCGTTCCATTGATATGGGCACATCTGAGATCACCAAATGCTCGGGAGTTACTCTATTCAATCCTTTTCTTTCTTCTTGTTGCTGGATATCTAGTTCGTACACATCTTCTCTTTGTTTCCCGAGCCTCTAGTGAGTTACAGACAGAGTTCGAAAAGATCAAATCTTTGATGATTCCATCATACATGATTGAGTTGCGAAAACTTCTGGATGGGTATCCTACATCTGAACGGAATTCTTTCTGGTTAAAGAACCTCTTTCTAGTTGCTCTGAAACAATTCGGAGATTCTCTAGAAGAAATACGGGGTTCTGCTTCTGGCGGCAACATGCTATTGGGTGGTGGTCCCGCTTATGGGGTCAAATCAATACGTTCTAAGAAGAAATATTGGAATATCAATCTCGTCGATATTATGGATCTCATAAGTATCATACCAAATCCCATCAATCGAATCACTTTTTCGAGAAATACGGGACATCTAAGTCGTACAAGTAAAGAGATCTATTCATTGATACGAAAAAGAAAAAACGTGAACGGTGATTGGATTGATGATAAAATAGAATCCTGGGTTGCGAACAGTGATTCGATTGATGATGAAGAAAGAGAATTCTTGGTTCAGTTCTCCGCCTTAACGACAGAAAAAAGGATTGATCAAATTCTATTGAGTCTGACTCATAGTGATCATTTATCAAAGAATGATTCTGGTTATCAAATGATTGAACAACCGGGATCAGTTTACTTACGATACTTAGTTGACATTCATAAAAAGAATCTAATGAATTATGAGTTCAATAGATCCTGTTTAGCAGAAAGACGGATATTCCTTGCTCATTCTCAGACAATCACTTATTCACAAACCTCGTGTGGGGCTAATAGTTTTCATTTCCCATCTCCTGGAAAACCCTTTTCGCTCCGCTTAGCCCTATCCCCCTCTAGGGGTATTTTAGTGATAGGTTCTATAGGAACTGGACGATCCTATTTGGTCAAATACCTAGCGACAAACTCCTATGTTCCTTTCATTACGGTATTTCCGAACAAGTTCCTGGATGACAAGCCTAAAGGTTATCTTATTGATGATATCGATATTGATGATAGTGACGATATTGATGATAGTGACGATATTGATGATAGTGACGATATCGATGATGACCTTGATACGGAGCTGCTAACTATGACGAATGCGCTAACTATGTATATGACGCCGAAAATAGACCGATTTGATATTACCCTTCCATTCGAATTAGCAAAAGTGATGTCTCCTTGCATAATATGGATTCCAAACATTCATGATCTGTATGTGAATGAGTCGAATTACTTATCCCTCGGTCTATTAGTGAACCATCTCTCCAGGGATTGTGAAAGATGCTCCACTCGAAATATTCTTGTTATTGCTTCGACTCATATTCCCCAAAAAGTGGATCCTGCTCTAATAGCTCCGAATAAATCAAATACATGCATTAAGATACGAAGGCTTCTTATTCCACAACAACGAAAGCACTTTTTCACTCTTTCCTATACTAGGGGATTTTACTTGGAAAAGAAAGTGTTCCATACTAATGGATTCGGGTCCATAACCATGGGTTCCAATGCACGAGATCTTGTAGCACTTACCAATGAGGCCCTATCAATTAGTATTACACAGAAGAAATCCATTATAGACACTAATACAATTAGATCCGCTCTTCATAAACAAACTTGGGATTTGCGATCCCAGGTACGATCGGTTCAGGATCATGGGATCCTTTTCTATCAGATAGGAAGGGCTATTGCACAAAATGTACTTCTAAGCAATTGCCCCATAGATCCTATATCTATCTATATGAAGAAGAAATCATGTAAGGAAGGGGATTCTTATTTGTACAAATGGTACTTCGAGCTTGGAACGAGCATGAAGAAATTAACGATCCTTCTTTATCTTTTGAGTTGTTCTGCCGGATCGGTCGCTCAAGATCTGTGGTCTCCACCCGGACCCGATGAAAAAAACGGGATCACTTCTTATGGATTCGTTGAGAATGATTCTGATCTAGTTCATGGCCTATTAGAAGTAGAAGGCGTTCTGGTGGGATCCTCACCGACAGAAAAAGATTGCAGTCAGTTTTATAAGGATCGAGTGACATTGCTTCTTCGGTCCGAACCAAGTAATCCTTTCGATATGATGCAAAATGGATCTTATTCTATCGTTGATCAGAGATTTCTATATGAAAAATACGAATTGGAGTTTGAAGAAGGGGGAGGAGAAGGAGCCCTCGACCCGCAACAGCTCGAGGAGGATTTATTCAATCACATAGTTTGGGCTCCTAGAATATGGCACCCTTGTGGCAATCTATTTGATTGTATCGAAAGGCCCAATGAATTGGGATTTCCCTATTGGGCTAGGTCATTTCGGGGCAAGCGGATCATTTATCATAAAGAGGATGAGCTTCAAGAGAATGATTCGGAGTTCTTGCAGAGTGGAACCATGCAGTACCAGACACGAGATAGATCTTCCA